GTTTATGTAGCTTAATTTTCCCAAAGCAAGACACTGAAAATGCCTAGATGGGTTCACAAACCCCATAAACAGATAGGTTTGGTCCCGGCCTTTCTATTAGCTCCTAGCAAGATTACACATGCAAGCATCCTCGCCCCAGTGAAGACACCCTACAAATCACCATGATTAGAAGGAGTAAGTATCAAGCACGCTTAATGCAGCTCAAGACACTTTGCCTAGCCACGCCCCCACGGGAGACAGCAGTGACTAATATTTAGCTATAAACGAAAGTTTAACTAAGCTATGCTATTATAGGGTTGGTCAATTTCGTGCCAGCCACCGCGGCCATACGATTGACCCAAGCTAATAGATATCGGCGTAAAGAGTGTTTTAGATAAGTCCAACTAAATAAAGCTAAACTCTCTCTAAACTGTAAAACCCTAGCCAATGTAAAATAATCTACGAAAGTGGCTTTAGAATTTCTGAATACACTATAGCTAAGATTCAAACTGGGATTAGAGACCCCACTATGCTTAGCCCTAAACTTTAATAGTTAGAATAACAAAACTACTCGCCAGAACACTACAAGCAACAGCTTAAAACTCAAAGGACTTGGCGGTGCTCCATACCCCCTAGAGGAGCCTGTTCTATAATCGATAAACCCCGATCCACCCTACCATCTCTCGCTCAGCCTATATACCGCCATCTTCAGCAAACCTCAACAAGAGATATAAAGTAAGCACAAATGTCCACGCAAAAACGTTAGGTCAAGGTGTAGCCTATGAGCTGGGAAAAAATGGGCTACATTTTCTATTACAGAAAACCCACGATAACTCTTATGAAACCTAAGAGTCCAAGGAGGATTTAGCAGTAAACTAAGAATAGAGTGCTTAGTTGAACTAGGCCATGAAGCATGCACACACCGCCCGTCGCTCTCCTCAATTATAATTAAGGATTAGCTTAACTAAACACCCCTATATTTATATAGAGGAGATAAGTCGTAACATGGTAAGTGTACTGGAAGGTGCACTTGGATAAATCAAGGTATAGCTCAATACAAAGCATCCTGCTTACACCCGGAAGATATCAACATCACTTGATTACCTTGAGCCAACACTAGCCCAAAAACCAATCAATACTACTACCAAACAAATATATAATACTAAATCATTCACAAATATAAAAGTATAGGTGATAGAAAGTTTATTCTGGCGCTATAGACACAGTACCGTAAGGGAAAGATGAAAAAAAAAGACTAAGCACAAAATAGCAAGGATCTACCCCTGTACCTTCTGCATAATGAGCTAGCTAGAGAATATTTCGCAAAGAGAACTAAAGCCAAATATCCCGAAACCAGACGAGCTACCCAAAAACAGCTAAAAGAGCGCACCCGTCTATGTGGCAAAATAGTGGGAAGATTTTTGGGTAGAGGCGATACGCCCACCGAGCCTGGCGATAGCTGGTTATCCAAGATAGAATCTTAGTTCAACCTTAAGCCTACCCGCAGAACCACCAATCCCCCTGTAAGCTTAATTGTTAGTCTAAAGAGGGACAGCTCTTTAGACACTAGGAAAAAACCTTATATAGAGAGTAAAAATTCCAGCCCCCATAGTTGGCCTAAAAGCAGCCATCAATTAAGAAAGCGTTCAAGCTCAACATTAAGCACCCAAAAAAATTCCGAACATTTAACTGAACTCCTAACATCACATTGGATTAATCTATTATATTATAGAAATAATAATGCTAGTATTAGTAACATGAATAAATTCTCCTACGCATAAGCCTAAATCGGACCGAAAGCCTCACCGATATTTAACAGCCCAATACTAATAATTATAAACAAGCCAGTATTACTAGTACTGTTAACCCAACACAGGCATGCTATCAAGGAAAGGTTAAAAGAAGTAAAAGGAACTCGGCAAATACAACCCCGCCTGTTTACCAAAAACATCACCTCTAGCATTACTAATATTAGAGGCACTGCCTGCCCAGTGACACATGTTTAACGGCCGCGGTACCCTGACCGTGCAAAGGTAGCATAATCACTTGTTCTTTAAATAGGGACTTGTATGAATGGCAACACGAGGGTTTAACTGTCTCTTACTTCCAACCAGTGAAATTGACCTGCCCGTGAAGAGGCGAGCATAAAATAATAAGACGAGAAGACCCTGCGGAGCTTTAATTTACCAATGCAATCATAATAACATAAACCCAGGGGTTTAACATATTCCTGACCCTGCATTTAAAATTTTGGTTGGGGTGACCTCGGAGCATAGCTAAACCTCCGAACAGACTATGCCAAGACTGAACAAGTTAAAGCGAACTATTACCTACAATTGACCCAATAATTTGATCAACGGAATAAGTTACCCCAGGGATAACAGCGCAATCCTATTCCAGAGTCCATATCGACAATAGGGTTTACGACCTCGATGTTGGATCAGGACATCCTAATGGTGCAGCAGCTATTAAGGGTTCGTTTGTTCAACGATTAAAGTCCTACGTGATCTGAGTTCAGACCGGAGTAATCCAGGTCGGTTTCTATCTATTCTATATTTCTCCCTGTACGAAAGGACAAGAGAAATAAGGCCCACTTCATAAAGTGCCTTCCTTCCATAAATGACCTAGTCTCAATTTAACAAAAATCCCACATATACCCCAAGAACAGGGCTTGTTAAGATGGCAGAGCCCGGCAATTGCATAAAATTTAAGACTTTATAATCAGAGGTTCAACTCCTCTTCTTAACACCATGTTTACAATAAACATTATACTTGTCACTTTACCCGTTATCGCCGCTATAGCATTTCTTACACTTACCGAACGAAAACTACTAGGCTACATACAACTACGCAAGGGGCCTAACATTGTAGGACCTTACGGGTTATTACAACCCTTTGCCGACGCAGTAAAACTCTTTACCAAAGAACCATTAAAGCCTTCAACTTCCACTACTACTCTTTATGTTATTGCACCAGCCCTAGCCTTCACCATTGCCCTTCTCTTATGAATACCCCTCCCCATACCCAATTCCCTAATTAATCTCAACCTAGGACTTTTATTTATTCTGGCCACATCTAGTCTAGCCGTCCACTCTATTTTATGATCAGGCTGAGCATCAAACTCAAATTATGCACTAATCGGAGCACTACGAGCAGTAGCCCAAACAATTTCATATGAAGTAACCCTCGCCATTATTCTATTATCAATCCTGCTAATAAGCGGCTCATTCAATCTCCATACACTCATTACAACGCAAGAACACCTCTGACTTCTCCTACCATCATGACCCCTAGCCATAATATGATTTACTTCCACATTAGCAGAGACTAACCGGGCCCCCTTTGACCTAACAGAAGGGGAATCCGAACTAGTCTCAGGGTTTAATACTGAATATGCTGCAGGTCCCTTTGCCCTTTTCTTTATGGCTGAGTATATAAATATTATTATAATAAATGCCCTAACAGCCACAATTTTCCTAGGAACATTATACCCCATTCACTCACCGGAATTGTTCACAACATGCTTCATCACTAAGACACTTCTCCTAACTTCCCTATTTTTATGAATTCGAGCAACCTACCCTCGCTTCCGCTATGATCAACTTATGCACCTCCTATGAAAAAATTTTCTTCCCCTTACACTAGCATTCCTTATATGATATATCTCAATTTCCATCATAACCTCTGGCATCCCCCCTCAAATCTAGAAATATGTCTGACAAAAGAGTTACTTTGATAGAGTAAATAATAGAGGTGCTTAATCCTCTTATTTCTAGAATTATAGGCATCGAACCTACCCCTGAGAATTCAAATTCCTCCGTGCTACCTATCACACCTCATTCTAAAGTAAGGTCAGCTAAATAAGCTATCGGGCCCATACCCCGAAAATGTTGGTTATACCCTTCCCGTACTAATTAATCCACTAGCCCAACTTATTATTTATTCTACCATATTCATAGGTACTATCACCACATTATTAAGCTCCCACTGATTTCTAGCCTGAGCAGGTCTAGAAATAAACACATTAGCCTTTACCTCAATCCTAATTAAAAAAACAAACTCTCGCTCCACAGAAGCCGCTACCAAGTATTTCCTTGTACAATCCACTGCATCTATAATCCTCATAATAGCAATTGTACACAACAACCTATCCCCCGAACAATGAACCATAATAAGTAATATTAACCAACCCTCATCTTTAGCCATAACAATAGCCCTCGCCATAAAATTAGGAATAGCCCCCTTTCACTTCTGAATTCCAGAAGTTACCCAAGGAACACCTTTAATTCCTGGTCTACTTCTCCTTACATGACAAAAACTAGCCCCTATCTCAATCATGTACCAAATTCATTCATCAATTAATACAAATATTCTCCTGATTCTATCCATCCTATCCATCATGGTAGGCAGCTGAGGAGGTCTTAATCAAACACAACTACGTAAAATTTTAGCATACTCTTCAATTACCCATATAGGCTGAATAATAACAACTTTAACATACAACCCGGATATTACAATTTTTTATCTCCTCACATATATTGTTTTAGTTACCACTGCATTTCTAGCCCTAAACCTAAACTCGAACACCACAACCCTAACATTATCACACACCTGAAATAAACTCACCTGATTGATACCACTAATATCATCCACCCTCCTATCTATAGGAGGCCTACCCCCACTAACCGGCTTTCTACCCAAATGGATTACTATCCAAGAACTTACAAAAAATAGCAACTTCATTATACCTACCATTATAGTTACTATAACCCTACTCAACTTATATTTTTATTTACGCCTAGTCTATACTACCTCCATAACACTACTCCCTGCATCCAATAACACAAAAATAAAATGACAATTCGAAAATACAAAAACCACGCTTCTCATCCCCCCACTTTTTATCCTTACCACCTTCCTATTACCTATATCCCCAACAATTTTAACTATTCCCTAGAAATTTAGGTTAAATAAGACCGAAAGCCTTCAAAGCTCTTAGTAAGTTAAGCATACTTAATTTCTGATATAGATTAAGGACTACAGAATCTCATTCTGCATCAACTGAACGCAAACCAGTTACTTTAATTAAGCTAAGCCCTTACTAGATTAATGGGACTTAAACCCACAAAAATTTAGTTAACAGCTAAATGCCCCAATCAACTGGCTTTAATCTACTTCTCCCGCCGCGGGAAAAAAAAGGCGGGAGAAGCCCCGGCAGAAATCTAACTGCTCCTTTGAATTTGCAATTCAACATGAAAACCACCTCGGGGCTGGTAAAAAGAGGGCTTAAACCTCTGTCCTTAGATTTACAGCCTAATGCTTACTCAGCCATTTTACCTTTTTTTTTCACTTATGTTCATTAACCGCTGGTTATTCTCTACAAACCACAAAGATATTGGAACCTTATACTTACTATTTGGTGCATGAGCTGGAACCGTAGGTATAGCTATAAGTCTCCTTATTCGAGCCGAACTGGGTCAACCTGGTAATCTGTTAGGCAATGACCACATCTATAATGTTATCGTTACAGCCCATGCATTTGTCATAATTTTCTTTATGGTTATACCCATCATAATTGGAGGTTTCGGAAACTGACTAGTACCCTTAATAATTGGTGCTCCTGATATAGCATTTCCCCGCCTAAATAATATAAGCTTCTGACTTCTTCCACCATCCTTCCTACTTCTTCTCGCATCAGCCATAGTAGAAGCTGGTGCCGGAACAGGTTGAACAGTATACCCACCTTTAGCAGGAAACCTCTCTCACCCAGGAGCCTCCGTAGATCTAACTATCTTCTCACTTCACCTGGCAGGTATTTCTTCTATTCTAGGAGCTATTAACTTCATCACAACTATTATTAATATAAAACCTCCTGCAATATCTCAATACCAAACCCCTCTATTTGTTTGATCGGTCCTGATTACAGCCGTACTACTACTCCTATCCCTACCCGTACTAGCCGCAGGTATTACAATACTATTAACAGATCGTAATCTCAACACCACCTTCTTTGACCCTGCAGGAGGGGGAGATCCTATCTTATATCAACACTTATTCTGATTTTTCGGACACCCTGAAGTCTATATTCTTATCTTACCTGGCTTTGGAATAATTTCCCACATTGTAACATACTATTCTGGGAAAAAAGAACCATTTGGGTATATGGGCATAGTATGAGCCATAGTATCAATTGGATTCTTAGGCTTTATTGTATGAGCTCACCATATATTTACAGTTGGAATAGATGTGGATACACGGGCCTATTTTACTTCTGCCACTATAATTATTGCAATCCCAACTGGCGTTAAAGTCTTTAGCTGACTTGCCACACTACACGGAGGAAATATTAAGTGATCAGCCGCAATACTCTGAGCCCTGGGCTTTATTTTCCTTTTTACCGTAGGGGGTCTGACCGGTATTGTACTAGCAAATTCATCACTAGATATTGTATTACACGACACATATTATGTCGTAGCTCACTTCCACTATGTCTTGTCAATAGGGGCTGTCTTTGCTATTATAGGAGGCTTTATTCACTGATTTCCCCTATTCTCAGGCTATACTCTAGATCAAGCCTGCGCCAAAGCCCACTTTACTATTATATTTGTAGGTGTAAATTTAACCTTTTTCCCACAACATTTTCTGGGTCTATCAGGAATACCCCGACGCTATTCCGACTACCCTGATGCTTACACCACATGAAATATTGTATCATCTACAGGCTCCTTTATGTCCATAGTAGCAATACTATTAATAATTTATATAATCTGAGAAGCCTTTGCCTCAAAACGTAAAGTATTATCAATTGAACAACCAGCCTACAACCTAGAGTGATTGCACGGCTCCCCTCCACCCTACCACACATTTGATGAACCAACCTTCATCAAAGTTAAATAAAAAAGGAAGGAATCGAACCTCCTGAAACTGGTTTCAAGCCAATTCTATATCCTCTATAACTTTTTCAATGAGATATTAGAAAAATTATTTCATAGCTTTGTCAAAGCTAAATTATAGGACATATCCTATATATCTTACATGGCCCATCCAGTTCAACTAGGCCTACAAGATGCCACATCCCCTATCATAGAAGAACTAATTGCTTTCCACGACCACGCCTTTATAATTGTATCCCTAATTAGCTTTCTCGTCCTATATATTTTATTATCAGTATTAACAACAAAATTAACTAGCACTAACATCACAGATGCTCAAGAAATAGAGACTATTTGAACTATTCTACCCGCAATTATTCTAGTCTTAATTGCTCTCCCATCTCTACGAATCCTCTACTTAACAGACGAAATTAATAATCCCTCATTTACTATTAAATCAATTGGACATCAATGATACTGAACCTATGAATATACAGATTATGGCGGTTTAATCTTTAATTCTTATATACTTCCCCCACTATTTTTAAATCCGGGGGACCTTCGACTTCTAGAAGTTGATAACCGAGTGGTACTTCCAATTGAGGCTCCTGTCCGTATAATAATTACATCTCAAGACGTCCTACACTCATGAACTATCCCGACACTCGGTCTAAAAACAGATGCAATTCCAGGACGCTTAAATCAAACCACATTTACTGCCATACGACCAGGTGTCTACTACGGACAATGTTCAGAGATCTGCGGTGCTAATCACAGTTTTATGCCAATTGTTGCAGAATTAATTCCACTAAAAATCTTCGAGATAGGACCCGTATTCACTTTATAGATATATTAGATGCACTTCACCTAGTCTACTCTCAAAATATCAAGACCCACTGTATAGCTACTATAGCATTAACCTTTTAAGTTAAAGACGAGGATACACTTTCTCTGCAGTGAAATGCCTCAACTAAACACATCTACATGGTTTATTACCATTATAACCATGCTACCTGCACTTTACCTTATTATACAATTAAAATTACTAAATACAAACTACTATTTGCCCCCAACACAAAAAACCCCTAATACGCAAATATTTAATAACTCTTGACAACTAAAATGAACGAAAATTTATTTACCCCATTTACAACCCCAACACTCCTAAGTCTCCCCGCTGTGGTACCCATTATTCTATTTCCCACATTATTGTTTCCAACCTCTAAACACCTTGTTAACAACCGACTAATTACTATCCAACAAAATTTAACTCAACTTATCCTAAAACAAATGATAATAATTCATAATACAAAAGGACGAACTTGATCCCTAATACTTATAGCTCTAATTATTTTCATTGCTACAACCAACCTCCTCGGGCTATTACCTCACTCATTTACACCTACCGCCCAGCTGTCTATGAATTTGGCAATGGCAATCCCTCTATGGGCTGGTACAGTAATTACAGGCCTTCGCTTCAAAACCAAAAGTTCCCTAGCCCATTTTTTACCACAAGGCACACCTACACTTCTTATTCCCATACTAGTGATTATTGAAACTATTAGTTTATTTATTCAACCAGTAGCCCTGGCTGTACGCCTAACCGCTAATATTACAGCAGGACATCTGCTCATGCATCTAATCGGAAGTGCCGTACTAGCACTATCAACCATTAATTTTCTTGTAACCTCACTGACCTTTGTACTCCTATTACTATTAACAATTCTAGAAATTGCAGTTGCCCTAATCCAAGCCTATGTTTTCACGCTCTTGGTAAGCCTTTATCTACATGATAATACTTAATGACCCACCAAACTCACCCTTATCATATAGTCAAACCTAGTCCATGACCACTAACAGGAGCTTTCTCGGCTCTCTTAATAACATCCGGCTTAATTATATGATTTCACTTTTACTCCACAACTCTACTAATATTAGGATTATTAACCAATATATTAACAATATATCAATGGTGACGTGATATTGTACGAGAAAGCACTTATCAAGGTCACCATACAACACCAGTTCAAAAAGGCCTCCGTTACGGAATAGTTTTATTTATTATCTCAGAGGTCTTCTTCTTTGCAGGTTTCTTCTGAGCATTTTACCACTCAAGCCTTGCCCCTACTCCACATCTAGGAGGACACTGGCCACCAACAGGCATTACCCCCCTAAATCCTCTAGAAGTGCCCCTCCTAAATACCTCCGTACTACTTGCATCAGGAGTCACAATCACTTGAGCCCACCACAGCTTAATAGAAAATAACCGAAAACAAATAATTCAAGCTCTACTTATTACAATCTTATTAGGCATCTACTTCACCCTCTTACAAATGTCTGAGTATTATGAAGCACCCTTCACTATCTCTGATGGCATTTATGGCTCAACATTCTTTGTTGCCACCGGCTTCCACGGACTTCACGTTATTATTGGGTCTACATTTCTTACTGTCTGCCTTATCCGCCAACTATTATATCATTTTACATCAAGTCATCATTTTGGCTTTGAAGCAGCCGCTTGATACTGACACTTCGTAGACGTCGTCTGACTTTTCCTCTATATCTCCATTTACTGATGAGGTTCATATTCTTTTAGTATAACTAGTACAGCTGACTTCCAATTAGCTAGTTTCGACAACATTCGAAAAAGAATAATAAACCTAGTACTAGCCCTAACAATTAATATCCTCCTAACCCTACTATTAATAATTATTATATTTTGATTACCCTCACTTAATTCCTACGCAGAAAAGGCTAACCCTTACGAATGCGGGTTTGACCCTCTAAATTCCGCTCGCATTCCTTTTTCCATAAAATTTTTTCTAGTCGCTATTACTTTCCTACTATTTGACTTAGAAATTGCTCTGCTATTACCCCTACCATGGGCTCTCCAAACAACAAACCTCCCTGTAATAATCAAATCATCAATAATATTAATCATTATTCTAACCCTCGGTCTAGCATATGAATGAACTCAAAAGGGACTAGATTGAACCGAATTGGCAAGTAGTTTAAATAAAATAAATGATTTCGACTCATTAGATTATGATAATCATACTAGCCAAATGCCCATTATTTATATAAATATTATATTAGCATTTCTTATCTCACTCCTAGGCATACTATTCTATCGTTCACATCTAATATCATCTTTATTATGTCTAGAGGGGATAATACTCTCACTATTTATTATAAGTACCCTCATAGCCTTAAATATACATTTTCCCCTAGCTAATATTGTGCCCATTGCTCTGCTAGTATTCGCCGCTTGCGAGGCAGCAGTAGGTCTTGCCTTACTAGTTTCAATCTCAAATACATATGGCTTAGATTACATTCACAACCTAAACTTACTCCAATGCTAAAAATAATTCTTCCCACAATTATATTATTACCAACAACATGATTTTCCAAAAACAGTATATTATGAATTAACTTAACCATGCACAGCTTGGTTATTAGTCTTATTCCCCTCATATTTTTTAATCAAACCAATAACAATCTCACTACTTACTCAACTTATTTATCTTCTGACCCATTATCAACACCTCTTCTAACACTAACCGCCTGACTCTTACCCCTCATGATCATAGCAAGCCAGTACCACTTACATAATGAAAGTCCCTTACGAAAAAAACTTTATCTCTCCATAATAATTTTCCTACAAATCTCCCTAATTATAACCTTTATATCCACAGAACTAATCCTGTTCTATATTTCATTTGAAGCCACCCTCATCCCCACCCTGATTATCATTACCCGATGAGGTAATCAAGCAGAACGCCTCAACGCAAGCACATATTTCCTATTCTATACATTAGCTGGCTCCCTTCCCTTACTAATTATACTAGTATTTACATATAATAATATAGGCTCATTAAATATTGTATTGTTAACACTCACAGCCCAGGAACTAACAACTACCTGATCCCATAACCTAACTTGACTGGCATGTATAATAGCTTTTATAGTAAAAATACCCTTATATGGTCTACACCTATGGCTCCCCAAAGCCCACGTTGAAGCTCCTATTGCCGGATCGATAGTTCTTGCCGCAGTACTTTTAAAACTAGGCGGTTATGGTATAATGCGACTCGCCTCAATCCTTAATCCCTTGACAGAATATATGGCCTACCCTTTCCTCATGTTATCCCTATGAGGCATAATCATAACAAGCTCAACCTGTCTCCGACAAACAGATCTAAAATCACTTATTGCATACTCCTCCGTAAGCCACATAGCCCTAGTAATCATAGCCTCCCTCATCCAAACCCCTTGAAGTTTTACTGGCGCTATTATTCTTATAATTGCCCATGGCCTTACCTCATCCATACTATTCTGCCTAGCAAATTCAAACTATGAACGAACCCACAGTCGCATTATATTACTCTCTCGAGGACTTCAAATTTTACTTCCACTAATAGCCTTCTGATGATTTGCAGCAAACCTCACCAATTTAGCTCTACCCCCTACCATTAATTTAATTGGAGAGTTATTAGTAATAACAACTTCATTTTCTTGATCGCATGTCACCATTATATTCACAGGACTAAATATATTAGTTACTGCCCTTTATTCTCTATACATATTTACTACAACACAACGAGGAGCACTCACCTCCCACATTATAAACATAAAACCCTCCTTCACACGAGAAAATATATTAATATTTATACATATCTCTCCTATCCTCCTTCTATCCCTCAACCCCAATATTATTATAGGCTTCACCTCTTGTAAATATAATTTAACTAAAATATTAGATTGTGAATCTAAACATAGAAACTCACCCCTTCTTATTTACCGAGAAAGCTTGCAAGGACTGCTAATCCATGCCCCCGTACTTAACAAAACGGCTATCTCAACTTTTAAAGGATAACAGATATCCGTTGGTCTTAGGAACCAAAAATATTGGTGCAACTCCAAATAAAAGTAGTAAATGCACGCCTCCATTATTATACTAACACTAACTTACCTAATACTCCCAATTATTATTACTCTCATTAAGCCTAACAAAAATCACCTGTACCCTAATTACGTAAAAACAATTATAATATTTGCCTTTGTCTTCAGCCTCTTTCCTATAACTCTATATATTCTATTAGATCAGGACATAATTATCTCAAACTGACATTGAACAACTATTCAGTCTTTAGAACTAACACTAAGCTTTAAACTAGACTATTTTTCCATAATATTTACCCCAATTGCATTATTCATCACTTGATGCATCATAGAATTCTCACTATGATATATAGGTTCAGATCCAAATATCAATCAGTTTTTTAAATATCTTCTCATTTTTCTCATCACCATATTAATTCTAATCACCGCCAACAACCTCTTCCAACTCTTTATTGGATGAGAAGGCGTCGGAATTATATCCTTTCTACTAATCGGCTGATGACATGCCCGAACAGACGCCAACACAGCAGCTATCCAAGCAATTTTATATAACCGTATTGGTGATATCGGCTTTGTCCTAACCATAGCATGATTCCTTCTCCACTATAACTCATGAGACCTCCAGCAAATATTCATCCTAAATTCCAGCCCAAATCTTTTACCACTCATAGGACTTCTTCTAGCAGCAACAGGAAAATCAGCCCAACTTGGCCTTCACCCCTGACTCCCCTCCGCCATAGAGGGCCCAACTCCAGTTTCAGCCTTACTCCATTCTAGTACCATAGTAGTAGCAGGAGTGTTTTTACTTATTCGCTTTCACCCCTTGATAGAAAATAATATATTAATTCAAAGTCTTACATTATGTCTAGGGGCTATTACCACCCTATTTATAGCAATCTGCGCCCTAACACAAAACGACATCAAAAAAATTGTAGCCTTCTCCACCTCAAGCCAACTAGGATTAATGATAGTTACTATTGGGATTAACCAGCCACACCTAGCATTCCTACATATCTGCACTCATGCCTTCTTTAAAGCCATATTATTCATTTGCTCTGGCTCTATTATTCACAATTTAAATAACGAGCAGGATATTCGAAAAATAGGCGGATTATTTAAAACAATACCCCTCACTTCAACTTCCCTAACCATTGGTAGCCTAGCACTTACAGGTATACCTTTTCTTACAGGTTTCTACTCCAAAGATCTTATTATCGAAACCGCAAACACGTCATATACTAATGCCTGAGCCCTATCTACTACTCTCATCGCCACCTCCCTAACAAGCGCCTACAGCACTCGAACTATTATCCTAGCACTAACAGGACAACCCCGATTTTCAACCTCAACCCACATTAATGAGAATAATCCAGCTTTACTAAACCCAATAAAACGTCTAACACTGGGCAGTCTACTCGCGGGGTTTCTCATCACCAATAATATTTTCCCCACCACACCACCCCAACTGACTATACCCCATTACCTAAAACTCCTAGCCCTATGTGTAACCATCCTGGGCTTTCTAATAGCTCTAGACTTAACCCTTATAACCAACAACCTCAAAATAAATATCCCATCACATATATTTAAATTTTCTAACATACTAGGATATTTTCCCACTACAATTCACCGAATAATTCCCTACCAAAATCTAATGATAAGTCAAAATCTAGCCTTTATCCTACTAGACTCAATCTGACTAGAAAAATCAATACCCAAAACAATTTCACATATTAATATTATTACTTCCATCACTATAACCACCCAAAAAGGTATAATCAAACTTTATTTTCTCTCCTTCCTCATTCCCCTTATCCTGGTCGCACTATTAACAGTGTAGCCTATTACCTCGAGTAATTTCAATAACAATATAAACACCAACAAATAATGTCCAACCAGCAACCACTACTAACCAACGACCATAATCATACAAGGCACCCGCACCAATAGAATCTTCACGAATTAACCCTGCCCCCTCTCCCTCAAAAACTACCCAACTTCCTATACTATTTAAATTAACCGCTACCACTAACTCGCCATAATCTAAAATTCATAAAATTAACCCGACCTCCATTGCCAACCCAACTAAAAAACTACTCAACACCTCAAACCCTGAAACCCATGCCTCAGGATATTCCTCAATAGCTATCGCAGTAGTATAACCAAAAACAACCATTATACCCCCCAAATAAATTAAAAATATTATTAAGCCCATGTAAGTACCTCCATAATTTAAAATAATTACACAACCAACTACACCACTAATAATTAATGCCAAACCTCCATAGATAGGAGAAGGCTTAGAAGAAAATCCCACAAATCCCATAACTAATAGTACACTTAACAAAAATAGAGTATATGACATCGTTCTTGCATGGACTTCAACCATGACTAATGATATGAAAAACCATCGTTGTATTTCAACTACAAAAACACCAATGACCCCCCTACGTAAATCTAATCCAATTATAAAAATAATTAACCACTCCCTCATTGACTTACCCACCCCATCAAACATTTCCACATGATGAAACTTTGGCTCTCTCCTAGCAACTTGCTTAACTTTACAGATCATTACCGGCCTATTCCTAGCAATACACTATTCACCGGACACCTCCTCTGCCTTCTCCTCAATTGCACATATTACCCGAGATGTAAATTATGGCTGAATCATCCGCTACCTCCACGCCAATGGTGCCTCTATGTTCTTTATTTGCCTATTCCTACATGTGGGACGAGGTCTATACTACGGCTCATTCCTTCTCACTGAAACATGAAATATTGGTATTGCACTTTTACTCATAACCATAGCAACAGCCTTCATGGGTTACGTACTTCCATGAGGACAAATATCATTTTGAGGCGCCACAGTTATCACAAATTTATTGTCTGCAATTCCATACATTGGTACAAACCTTGTTCAGTGAGTCTGAGGTGGTTATTCCATTGATAACCCAACCCTCACGCGATTCTTTACCCTCCACTTTACCCTACCCTTCATTATTGCAACCCTAACAGCTCTTCATCTACTTTTCCTACACGAAACAGGATCAAACAATCCCTGCGGAATCCCCTCTAATTCCGATAAAATCCCCTTCCACCCCTACTATACAATCAAAGATATTTTAGGCCTGATCTTTCTCCTCCTTATCCTAATAACCCTAGTACTATTTTCACCCGACCTTCTAAGCGACCCAGACAATTACACTCCAGCTAACCCACTAAACACCCCACCACATATCAAACCAGAATGGTACTTCCTATTTGCATACGCAATCTTACGATCCGTCCCTAATAAATTAGGAGGTGTGCTGGCCCTTCTTCTATCCATTCTTATCTTAGCAATTATACCTGTACTCCATAAATCTAAACAACAAAGCATAGCATTCCGCCCTCTCAGCCAATTCCTACTATGACTCCTAATTACAACTCTACTAACTCTTACCTGAATCGGAAGCCAGCCGGTAAATCAACCCTTCATTATAATTGGACAAGTAGCATCCATATTATACTTTACTACAATTTTAATCCTAATACCATTAGCCTCCCTAATCGAAAATAATCTCCTCAAATGAACCTGCCCCTGTAGTATAGACCAATACATCAGTCTTGTAAACTGGAAACGGACATTCATTCCCTGGGGCAACTCAGAAAGAAAGTACTTAACTCCACCACCAATACCCAAAACTGGCATTCTATTTAAACTACTTTCTGTATTCTAGGGGGTATAGTCCTTAAATATAACTTAGTATAATCTAATTTCATATGCCCTTATGTAATTCGTGCATTACTGCTAGTCCACATGAATATTATATAGTACTATAAGTGCTTAACCGTCCATAGGACATAAAATTACATATTTACTAGCAATTCTCGCCAACATGCTTACAAGCAAGGATATCCCTTTGAATGACTTGACCATAACACATACCATTCAAGCTTCCAAAGCACTGATCCTGCCCATTGAAATACCAACTAACACGGTATTTTCATTAACGTACATAGTACATTCTATTATTGATCGGACATAGGACATTACAGTCGAGCATACCCAATTCGATTCTTGTCAATACGGATATTCTTGTCAGTTGGGTGTCCCTTGATCACCATCCTCCGTGAAATCAATATCCCGCACAAGAGTGCTACTCTCCTCGCACCGGGCCCATAACTCGTGGGGGTAGCTATAAATGGCATCTAAAGGACATCTGGTTCTTACCTCAGGGCCATATTATCAAGACCGCTCACACGTTCCCCTTAAATAAGACATCTCGATGGATCACGGGTCTATCACCCTATTAACCAGTCACGGGAGCTCTCCATGCATTTGGTATCTTTTATCTCTGGTCTGCACGCGACCCCATTGCAGAATGCTGGTCTCGCCACAATCAATCCCGCAGCGCCTGTCTTTGATTCCTAGTCCATGCTATTATTAATCGCACCTACGTTCAATATTCTAGCTCCACACGAACCTTAGCAAGGTGTTATTTAATCCATGCTTGTAGGACATACATATAATCAATCACACATCCATACCAACTTAAACCATATGCTAACCTAGCCACAACAAACTATTCACAAACCCCCCCTCCCCCCAACTCCGACCACTCCCACATAATTTGCCTTTGCCAAACCCCAAAAACAAAAGCTTGCTACCTAGCCGAAGTCTCACTTTTTATCTTTTAGGTTTACATACCTAAACTACCACTTTCTCAACTAATAAAAAGTTAATTCATTTATCACCTCCTAACATTTCTCCACCCTCCTTCCCACAACCCCAAAAGATACTGTCTACAACATATAACATTCT